TTTTTTCTATATATTAACTTTCTCTATATCTATAGAAGAGCGAATATCTTTCGTTACTAAAATAATGGAAACTAAAATTCTAAACCCTTTTGTGTAACTTTCTTACTTTTTGATTTCCTCGAAATTCCTATATAAACCGCCCTAATATCTCTTGTGATGAATCCATTCAAAAATACTTATTGAAATTATTCTGGATAAATAATGTGTCAATTGTGAATGATTCAAAATGGATTTGTTTTTATCAATATTCATTGATAAACTGCATTTTTTGTTTTCGATTTTTGAGAGCAACTAAATTTTGAAATAGTTCATTAAAACAAAAATCTCCCTTAATTGAATTGATAGTAGGATTTTTTAATTTTGCAAGAATTCAAGTTGACGAGAGTATAAAATAAGATGCACAAAATCAAAATGAAGACTCTAAACTAAAATAATGAACCTTCAAATACCTATGTTGAAGAAATTTTTCTTCATCAATTTGAATCTTTCCTAAAAAATATTGCAACCAATCGAATTCTTAAATCTAGACGATTGCTTATTCATAGACTATTATGAGTTCAAGATAAGCCGCTATGGTGAAATTGGTAGACACGCTGCTCTTAGGAAGCAGTGCTAGAGCATCTCGGTTCGAGTCCGAGTGGCGGCATGTCATCTCCTAAAAAAAGTAAATAAATCCTATAATGAATCCAACCCTCCATATGGATTTTATAATTAAAGGACTCCTAGAATCTTATGATATTTTCAACCTTAGAGCATATATTAACTCATATTTCTTTTTCGCTCGTTTCAATTGTACTTATAATTCATTTGATAACTTTTTTAGTCGATGAAATCGTAAAATTATATGATTCATCCGAAAAGGGCATGATAATGAATTTGTTCTCTATAACAGGATTATTAGTTACTCGTTGGATTTATTCGGAACATTTTCCACTAAGTGATTTATATGAATCATTAATTTTCCTTTCCTGGAGTTTTTCCCTTATTCATATAGTTCCGTATTTCAAAAAAAATAAAAATATTATAAGCACCATAATTGGCCCGAGTGCTATTTTTACCCAAGGCTTTGCTACTTCAGGTCTTTTAACTGAAATACACAAATCCACAGTATTAGTACCAGCTCTTCAATCTGAGTGGTTAATAATGCACGTAAGTACGATGATATTAGGCTACGCTGCCCTTTTATGTGGATCATTATTATCAGTATCACTTATAGTCATTACAGTTAGAAAAAATAAAAAGTTTTTTTCTACGAGTAATCGTTTTTTAAATTTCAATGGTTCCTTTTTCTTTGGTGAAATCGAATACATGAACGAACGAAGTAGTATTTTCAAAAATACTTCTCTTTTTAATTATTACAGGTCCCAATTGATTCAACAATTGGATTATTGGAGTTATCGGGTTATTAGTCTAGGATTTCTCTTTTTAACCATAGGAATTCTTTCTGGAGCAGTATGGGCTAACGAAGCATGGGGATCTTATTGGAGTTGGGATCCAAAAGAAACTTGGGCTTTTATTACTTGGATCGTATTCGCGATTTATTTACATACTCGAACAAATATAAAATTGCAGGGTACCAATTCAGCAATTGTGGCGTCTATTGGATTTCTTATAATTTGGATATGCTATTTTGGGATAAATCTATTAGGAATAGGACTACATAGTTATGGTTTATTTACATTAACATATAATTGAATTAAACACAATTAATTTTAAGGGGTTATGATGAATAGGAATAGAAAAGTGGACAACACATATCAGATAAAAAAAACTTTGTGTGAACAGGTGAGAACCCTGTGAATTTAATAGTGTAGTGATTCACAAGGTTCTCACCTGTTCAAATTTATTTTTTTTACTTAACCTAAGAGAAGAAAAAAAACCCTCTTTTTTTCATTGTACAACGAACATAAAAAAATAATATTTTTTTTTTTCTTTTTTATTCATCACAACTATCCTTAAAAAGAATTAGATAGAATAACTTCAACCTTTTCAACTGATAGTGAAAGAACAAAATCAGGATACATACCAATACCTAGTACGGGTAAAAAAATAGAGATCAAAATAAATAACTCTCGCGGTCCAGAATCAAAAAAATAATAGGTTGGTACATTAAATATCTTGTATCCATAGAACATCTGGCGTAACATAGATAATAAATAAATAGGAGTTAATATGATTCCAATTGCCATTACAAAAGTAATTAGTAGTTTTGTCATTAAAAAATATTTTGGACTAGTAAGTAGTCCAAAAAATACTATTAATTCGGCAATAAAACCACTCATACCTGGTAATGCAAGGGAGGCCATCGAAAAGCTACTGAACATCGTGAATATTTTTGGCATTGGGATAGCTATTCCACCCATTTCGTCAAGATACACAAGACGTATTCTATCATAAGTAGTTCCGGCCAAGAAAAAGAGTGCAGCACCAATAAATCCATGAGAGATTATTTGTAAAAGGGCTCCGTTGAGCCCCATATCAGTGATAGAACCAATTCCTA